GTTAGTGTAGCTTAACTGCAAAAAGCAAGGCACTGAAAATGCCTAGATGGGTAGGTTGACCCCATGAACACAAAGGTTTGGTCCTGGCCTTATTATTAGTTATTAGCAAGCTTATACATGCAAGTATCTGCTAACCAGTGAAGACGCCCTTATATCCGCTTAATCATTAATCGACCCTTAAGGAGCCGGTATCAAGCTCACACAAGTAGCTCAAAACACCTTGCTCAGCCACACCCCCACGGGATACAGCAGTAATAAAAATTAAGCAATAAACGAAAGTTTGACTAAGCTATGCTAACAAAGAGTTGGTCAATCTCGTGCCAGCCACCGCGGTTATACGATTAACTCAAATTAATAAGAACCGGCGTAGAGCGTGGTTAAAACGAAACAAACAATAAAGTTAAACTGACTCTCAGCTGTAAAAAGCCAAAGACTTATTGAAAATCAATAACTAAAGTTACTTTACCAAAAATGAATCCACGATAGCTAAGATACAAACTGGGATTAGATACCCCACTATGCTTAGCCCTAAACCTCGATAATTAGTAACAAAATTATCCGCCAGAGAACTACAAGCTATAGCTTAAAACTCAAAGGACTTGGCGGTGCTTTATACCCGCCTAGAGGAGCCTGTTATGTAATCGATAAACCCCGATAAACCACACCATCACTTGCTAAATCAGTCTATATACCGCCATCTTCAGCAAACCCTTAAAAGGAAAAGTAGTAAGCCTAATCGTACTCACAAAAACGTTAGGTCAAGGTGTAACCTATGTGATGGGATCTAATGGGCTACATTTTCTCAAAAAGAATATTTACGAACTTCTAAATGAAACAGTAGAATAAAGGTGGATTTAGCAGTAAATTAAGAATAGAGAGCCTAATTGAAACTGGCCATGAAGCACGCACACACCGCCCGTCACCCTCCTCAAGTACCTATATACTAGAACCATATTCATATATGCAAAGTATTAGAGGAGACAAGTCGTAACAAGGTAAGCATACTGGAAAGTGTGCTTGGAAAACCCAAAGCGTAGCTTATATTAAAGCATCTGGCCTACACCCAGAAGATTTCATACTTATGACCGCTTTGAACTAGACCTAGCCTATACACTGACTGACTTAATTATAATCATACATTAAATAAAGCATTTATTAATTAAAGTATATGTGATAGAAATAATATTATAGCGCTATAGATGAAGTACCGTAAGGGAAAGATGAAAGACACCTTAAAGTGATAAATAGCAGAGATTAAACCTCATACCTTTTGCATAATGGATTAACAAGAAATTACTTGTCAAAGAGATCTGAAGACAAGAATCCCGAAACCAAACGAGCTACTTATGAACAATTGTCAGAATGCACTCGTCTATGTAGCAAAATAGTGAGATGATTTATAAGTAGAGGTGAAAAGCCAACCGAGTTTGGAGATAGCTGGTTGTCCAAAAAAAGAGTCTAAGCTCAACCTAAAGTATGCCTATTAAACTCAAAATTATAATGTAAACTTTAGAGCTATTCAATAGAGGTACAGCTCTATTGAAAAAGGATACAACCTTTTAAGGAGAGTAAGCATATCAAATATCATAGTTGGCCCAAAAGCAGCCACCAATTAAGAAAGCGTTAAAGCTCAATTAACCCATCTAATTAATACCTTAAATAAATATCAAACTCCCTTATGTAAATATTGGACTAATCTATGAACATATAGAAGAAATTATGTTAATATGAGTAACAAGAAATACTTCTCCGCGCATAAGTCTATATCAGAACGGATGCCCACTGATAATTAACAGTCATATATCTACAAACCTCATATAAACAACATATTACTGCAACTGTTAACCCGACACAGGAGTGCGACCCGGAAAGATTAATAGAAGCAGAAGGAACTCGGCAAACACGAACCCCGCCTGTTTACCAAAAACATCACCTCTAGCATAACTAGTATTAGAGGCACTGCCTGCCCGGTGACATTAGTTAAACGGCCGCGGTACTCTGACCGTGCAAAGGTAGCATAATCATTTGTTCTCTAATTAAGGACTTGTATGAACGGCAAGACGAGGGTTCAACTGTCTCCTGCTTCCAATCAGTGAAATTGACCTTCCCGTGAAGAGGCGGGAATGCTAGTATAAGACGAGAAGACCCTATGGAGCTTTAATTAACCTACTTATTAGTTATTTAATTAAATCTACTAGATATAAAGACATAACTCCTTATGTAGGCAATTTTGGTTGGGGTGACCTCGGAGCACAAAAAACCCTCCGAATGATATTCTGATATGATTAACAAATCTAAACTTAAATCATCATTGACCCAATTATTTGATCAACGGAACAAGTTACCCTAGGGATAACAGCGCAATCCTATTCGAGAGTTCATATCGACAATAGGGTTTACGACCTCGATGTTGGATCAGGACATCCCAATGGTGCAGAAGCTATTAAAGGTTCGTTTGTTCAACGATTAAAGTCCTACGTGATCTGAGTTCAGACCGGAGTGATCCAGGTCGGTTTCTATCTATATCTAATTTCTCCCAGTACGAAAGGATAAGAGAAATGGAGCCTACTCTAAATGAGCGCTCCAACTGGTATATATGAACTTATCTTAATATAAATTAGTTAATATAATAGCCACCCTAAATCAGGGTAAGTTAAGATGGCAGAGACCGGTAATTGCGTAAACTTTAAGCCTTTACTATCAGAGGTTCAATTCCTCTTCTTAACAGTGTATATCATCAACCTACTAACCCTTATTGTACCCATCCTCCTTGCAGTTGCCTTTCTTACATTAGCGGAACGAAAGATTTTAGGCTACATGCAACTTCGAAAGGGCCCCAACGTAGTAGGCCCCATTGGACTGCTTCAACCAATTGCAGATGCAGTAAAACTATTTATTAAAGAACCCATTCACCCTATAACATCATCAATATTCCTGTTTACCGCAGCACCCATATTAGCACTAACAATCGCACTAATCATATGAACACCTATCCCCATACCCATATCCCTTATTAATATAAACTTAGGCTTGTTATTTATACTATCCATATCAAGCCTAGCAGTTTATTCCATCCTATGATCTGGCTGAGCTTCAAACTCAAAATACGCCCTAATCGGGGCCCTCCGAGCAGTAGCCCAAACCATCTCATACGAAGTATCCCTAGCTATTATCCTCCTCCCCATCATTCTAATAAGCGGATCATTTACACTATCAGCCTTAATTACAACCCAACAGCCTACTTGACTATTATTTCCGATATGACCCTTAGCCATAATATGATTCGTCTCAACACTAGCAGAAACCAATCGAGCACCCTTCGATTTAACTGAAGGTGAATCAGAATTAGTATCAGGTTACAACGTCGAATACGCAGCAGGTCCTTTCGCCCTGTTCTTCCTAGCAGAGTATGCTAATATTATTATGATAAGTGCACTTACAACCGCACTCTTCCTATGCCCTCATTTTACCCCACTTACACCAGAATATTTTTCAATCAACTTCATGATCAAAACCCTAATCCTTACAACATGCTTTCTATGAGTACGAGCATCCTATCCACGATTCCGATATGATCAACTTATACACTTGTTATGAAAGAACTTTCTACCCCTAACCTTGTCCTTATGTATACTATATATTTCAATGCCCATTATACTAGCATGTATCCCACCTCAAAACTAGAAATATGTCTGACTAAAGAGTTACTTTGATAGAGTAAAACAAAGAGGTTTAAACCCTCTTATTTCTAGAACCTTAGGATTTGAACCTAAACTTAAGAATTCAAAATTCTTAGTGCTACCATTACACTACACTCTAGTAAGGTCAGCTAAACAAGCTATCGGGCCCATACCCCGAAAATGTTGGTTTAATCCTTCCCGTACTAATTAATCCATTAACACTTACCTTAATTATTTTTACCCTTACATTAGGCTCCATACTCACCATACTCAGCTCTCACTGACTCCTAGCATGAATGGGTTTAGAAATAAACCTATTCGCCATAATCCCCCTAATCATTAAATCACATAATCCACGATCAATTGAAGGCTCAACTAAATATTTTCTCACTCAAGCTACCGCATCAATAATCTTAATAATATCCGTTATGATTAACTTTATTGATTCCGGTCAATGATCACTAATTCACATAACTAACCACCTCGCCTCATATCTCATATTATTTGCCCTACTAACAAAACTCGGAGCAGCTCCATTTCATTTCTGAGTCCCAGAAGTCCTACAAAGCACTCCATTAACAACAGGCATGATCCTATTAACATGACAAAAACTAGCCCCTATTTCCATTCTCTACCAAGTTGCTCCCTCAATAAACTATTATCTACTGATAACATCAGCCATCACATCCATCCTAGTAGGCGGTTGAGGGGGCTTAAATCAAACTCAACTTCGAAAAGTCATAGCATACTCATCAATTGCACACATAGGTTGAATAATTGGGATTATCATATTTAACCCTACCATTACATTGCTTAACCTACTAATTTACGTCACAATAACACTCACCCTGTTTACTCTGTTTATTATTAATTGCTCTACAACACTAGTTTCACTTGCAACTAATTGAAATAAATCACCTATTACTATGACTATAGTATTTATTACCCTAATATCAACAGGAGGTTTGCCTCCTTTTTCAGGATTTATCCCAAAATGGCTAGTTATTCAAGAACTTATCAAAAATAATAACATAATCATCCCGTTATCAATATCAATATTAGCCCTGATCAGCCTATTCTTTTACATACGACTAACCTACTCTACAACATTAACCATATACCCTGCTCTCAATAGCACAAAATTAAACTGACTATATAATAAATCCAATAGCACACCACTACTAGCTATACTATTCGTAACCTCAAGCTTACTATTACCTATCATACCCACCCTTATATTTCTAGAGTAGAGGTTTAGGCTAAACGTAGACCAAGGACCTTCAAAGTCCTAAGTAAGTAAGAAAATTACTTAATCTCTGGAACTAAGGGCTGCAGAACTCTCACTACATCTCCTGCATGCAAAACAGACACTTTAATTAAGCTAAACCCTTCTAGATTGACAGGCTTTTATCCTGCGAATTTTTAGTTAACAGCTAAACACCTTAATCAACTGGCTTCAATCTACTTCTCCCGCCTTTGCAGGGGGAGAAAAAAGGCGGGAGAAGCCCCGGCAGAATTCAAGCTGCTTTTCCGAATTTGCAATTCGACGTGAGTAACACCCCAGGGCTTGGTAAAAGAGATTACATCTCGTGTTTAGATTTACAGTCTAATGCCTTACTCAGCCATTTTACCTATGTTAATTAACCGCTGATTGTTCTCAACTAATCATAAAGATATCGGAACTTTATATCTAGTTTTCGGTACTTGAGCTGGTATGGTAGGAACCGCACTTAGCATTCTTATTCGAACTGAACTTGGCCAGCCCGGTGCCCTACTAGAAGATGACCAAATCTACAACGTCATTGTTACAGCCCATGCATTTGTAATAATTTTCTTCATAGTAATGCCTATCATAATTGGAGGCTTTGGAAACTGGTTAGTACCTCTTATAATTGGGGCTCCAGACATAGCCTTTCCCCGAATAAATAATATAAGCTTCTGACTTCTACCACCATCATTTCTTCTGCTCCTAGCCTCCTCAATAGTAGAAGCTGGAGCAGGAACTGGCTGGACCGTTTACCCCCCACTAGCAGGAAACCTAGCTCATGCTGGACCATCAGTTGACATGACTATCTTCTCCTTACACTTAGCAGGAGTCTCGTCAATCTTAGGGGCTATTAACTTTATTACAACAATCGTTAACATAAAACCCCCAGCCATAACTCTATATCAAACCCCATTATTCGTATGATCAGTCCTTATTACAGCAGTTCTTCTACTCCTTTCCCTTCCAGTTCTAGCTGCTGGAATCACAATACTATTAACAGACCGTAATCTTAATACTACTTTTTTTGATCCCGCTGGTGGAGGGGACCCTATTCTGTACCAACACCTCTTCTGATTCTTTGGACATCCAGAAGTATACATTCTTATCCTTCCTGGATTTGGTATAATCTCACACATCGTCACATATTACTCAGGAAAAGAAGAACCTTTCGGATATATAGGGATAGTGTGGGCTATAATATCAATCGGATTCCTGGGCTTTATTGTATGAGCCCATCATATATTTACCGTAGGAATAGACGTAGACACACGAGCCTACTTCACCTCAGCCACAATAATTATTGCTATCCCTACTGGTGTAAAAGTATTTAGTTGACTAGCCACTCTCCATGGAGGAAACATTAAATGATCCCCAGCTATATTATGAGCTCTGGGCTTTATTTTCCTTTTTACTGTAGGAGGCCTAACAGGGATTGTATTGGCCAACTCCTCCTTAGATATCGTTCTCCACGATACTTATTATGTAGTAGCTCACTTCCATTATGTCTTATCAATAGGGGCTGTATTTGCCATTATAGGAGGCCTAGTCCATTGATTCCCTCTTTTCACAGGTTATACTCTGAATGAAACCTGAACAAAAATTCAATTTGCAATTATATTTGCGGGCGTTAACTTAACATTCTTCCCACAACATTTCCTAGGTTTATCTGGCATACCACGTCGCTACTCAGATTACCCCGACGCATATGCTATGTGAAACACACTATCATCCACAGGCTCTTTCATCTCTATAGTAGCGGTAATTATTATAGTATTCATTGTGTGAGAAGCACTAGCCTCTAAACGAGAGGTAATTTTCGTTGAATTAACCTCAACTAATTTAGAGTGAATCAACGGGTGTCCACCACTATATCATACATTTGAAGAGCCAACCTACATTAAAGCTAGACAAGAAAGGAAGGAATTGAACCCCCTATAACTGGTTTCAAGCCAACTACGTAACCTTTACGACTTTCTTAACAGGAGACATTAGTATAACAATTATATAACTTTGTCAAAGTTAAGATATAAAATAATATTTATATGTCTCTATGGCTTACCCATTCCAACTAGGATTCCAAGACGCTTCCTCACCTATTATGGAAGAATTAATTTACTTCCACGACCATACTCTAATAATCGTATTCCTAATTAGCTCATTAGTCCTATACATAATCTCGACCATATTAACAACCAAACTTACTCATACTGGCACAGTAGATGCTCAAGAAGTAGAAACGGTCTGAACAATCTTACCTGCTATTATCCTCATCATAATTGCACTCCCCTCACTACGAATTCTCTATATAATAGACGAAATTAGTAATCCAATGATAACCATTAAAACTATGGGTCACCAGTGATATTGAAGCTACGAGTATTCAGATTATATTGATCTAAACTTTGACTCATACATAATCCCAACTAATGAGTTAGCCCCAGGAGACTTTCGACTACTAGAAGTTGACAACCGGGTGGTATTACCAATAGAAGTGCCAATTCGAGTATTAATCTCGTCAGAAGATGTCTTACACTCATGAGCCATTCCTACCCTAGGCGTGAAGACTGATGCTATCCCAGGACGTCTAAACCAGACTACCTTATCATCAATGCGCCCTGGATTATACTACGGCCAATGCTCTGAAATCTGCGGATCTAATCATAGCTTCATGCCTATTGTATTAGAAATAGTCCCCCTAAAACACTTTTATAATTGATCAACTTCTATCTAAATCATTAAGAAGCTATGCTAGCGTTAACCTTTTAAGTTAAAGATGAGGATAAAACCCCTCCTTAATGATCATGCCTCAGCTAGACACTACCCCTTGATTTACTATTATCCTATCAATAATCATCACATTATTTATCATCTTTCAAATCACTTTGACCAAATTCGTCTTCCCATTAAACCCAGAATCCAAATTTTTTAAAACAACCACTAAACAAAACCCTTGAGAAGTAAAATGAACGAAAATCTATTTACCTCATTTATCACACCTACATTAATAGGTCTACCAATTGTAATCCTTATTATTGCCCTCCCAAGCATTTTATTTTACAATCCTGGTCGACTGATTAGTAATCGACTAACCACTATTCAACAGTGGCTAGTTGGTCTAATCCTTAAGCAAATAATATCTATGCATAATATTAAAGGACGCACTTGATCACTAATATTAATCTCCCTTATTTTATTTATCGGCTCAACAAATTTATTAGGATTATTACCACACTCCTTTACACCAACAACCCAACTATCAATAAATTTAGGCATAGCTATCCCACTATGAGCCGGGGCCGTTGTCATAGGATTTCGCAACAAAACCAAATTTTCACTAGCACATCTCCTGCCTCAAGGAACCCCTACTCCACTAATCCCTATGTTAATTATCATCGAGACTATTAGCTTACTTATTCAACCCATAGCCCTGGCAGTACGACTTACGGCTAATATTACAGCTGGACATCTTCTTATTCACCTTATCGGAGCTGCCACATTAGTATTAATATCAATTAGCACCTCAACAGCTGCAATTACATTTATCATTCTGGTACTCCTTACAATGCTTGAGTTCGCAGTAGCCTTAATCCAAGCGTACGTGTTTACCTTGTTAGTTAGCCTTTATCTACACGACAACACTTAATGACACACCAAGCCCATGCATATCATATAGTCAACCCCAGCCCCTGACCATTAACAGGGGCTCTATCAGCCCTACTTATAACATCTGGACTTGTAATATGATTTCACTTCAATTCCTTATTCCTTCTACTAATTGGCCTCACAACTAATACCCTAACCATATATCAATGATGACGTGATGTAATTCGTGAAAGTACATTCCAAGGACACCATACACCTATTGTCCAAAAGGGATTACGCTACGGCATAATCCTATTTATCTTGTCCGAAGTATTTTTCTTCGCAGGATTCTTCTGAGCATTTTATCACTCTAGCCTAGCCCCTACTCCAGAATTAGGCACCTATTGACCTCCTGCCGGAATCAACCCTCTTAACCCCCTAGAAATCCCACTACTAAATACTGCAATTCTCCTAGCTTCAGGGGTTACAATCACTTGAGCACACCACAGCTTAACAGAAACTAACCGCTCTCATATAATTCAAGCCCTGCTAATCACCATTCTCCTTGGAGCATATTTCACCCTACTTCAAGCATCTGAATATTACGAATCATCTTTTACTATTTCAGATGGAGTTTATGGCTCAACATTCTTCATAGCCACAGGGTTCCACGGACTTCATGTAATCATTGGGTCAACCTTTTTAACAGTGTGCTTTACACGACAACTAAAATTCCACTTTACATCCAATCACCATTTTGGGTTTGAAGCTGCAGCATGATACTGACACTTTGTAGACGTAGTTTGATTATTCCTATATATCTCAATTTATTGATGAGGTTCTTACTCTTTTAGTATAATAAGTACAATTGACTTCCAATCAATTAGATTCAGAACTCACCTGAAAAAGAGTAATAAACTTATTATCATCTTTATTAATTAGCCTCTTACTAGCTGCTTTATTAGTAATTATCGCATTCTGATTACCTCAATTAAATATTTATTCAGAAAAATCCTCCCCATATGAATGTGGATTTGACCCTATAGGATCAGCCCGACTACCTTTCTCAATAAAATTCTTCCTAGTAGCCATCACCTTTCTTCTATTTGACCTAGAGATTGCCCTCCTACTTCCATTACCATGAGCTATCCAAATAACGAACCTTAAACTAATACTCTCAATAGCTCTTTCATTAATTATTATTCTAGCCTTGGGGTTAGCATATGAATGAACCCAAAAGGGCCTAGAATGAACAGAGTTGGTAATTAGTTTAACTAAAACAAATGATTTCGACTCATAAGATTATGAACATATCATAATTACCAATCATGACCCCTATTCTTATTAATACAATACTAGCATTTTTTATTACCCTTACCGGCCTAATATTATACCGATCCCACATTATGTCCTCCTTATTATGCCTAGAGGGAATAATGTTATCCCTGTTCATCACTGCAGCCATCTTAGCTGTAAATATAAACTTTGCCTTGATAACAGTTATACCTATTATTCTCCTGGTCTTTGCCGCCTGCGAAGCAGCAATCGGCCTGTCTCTCCTAGTTATAGTATCAAATACCTATGGCTTAGATTACGTACAAAACCTAAACCTGCTACAATGTTAAAAATTATTATCCCAACTATTATACTCCTCCCACTAACATGATTATCAAAAAAATCATATATTTGAATTAATACTACAACACATAGCTTTGTTATTAGCCTCATCACCCTCTCCCTATTAAACTTATCATCAGAACCTTTTAACACCCACTCCACCCTATTCTTTTCAGACGCCTTATCAGCGCCCCTAATGATCTTAACCACCTGACTTCTTCCACTTATACTAATAGCCAGCCAGTACCATTTGATATCAGACTCCTTAAACCGCAAAAAAACCTATATTTCAATATTAATTCTACTTCAGTTATTTCTTGTCATAACTTTTTCCTCATCAGAACTTATCTTTTTCTACATTATATTTGAAGCTACACTCATTCCAACCTTGGTAATCATTACCCGATGGGGAAACCAAATAGAACGTTTAAATGCAGGAACTTATTTCTTATTCTATACCTTAGTTGGATCTCTTCCCCTACTAATTGCCCTTATTATGCTCCAAAACTCTTTAGGATCCTTAAATATTATAATACTACAATACTATAATCAACCCTTAAACACCTCATGGTCATCCAATCTCCTCTGACTAGCGTGCATAATAGCCTTTATAGTTAAAATACCCTTATATGGCCTTCACCTATGACTACCAAAAGCTCATGTAGAAGCCCCAATCGCAGGCTCGATAGTATTAGCGGCAATTCTACTAAAACTTGGAGGTTACGGTATAATACGACTAACCCTAATTCTAGAGCCAATGACCAAAACCATAGCCTACCCATTCATCCTCTTATCGCTATGAGGCATAGTTATGACAAGCTCTATCTGCTTACGACAAACTGACCTAAAATCCCTTATTGCATATTCATCCGTAAGCCATATGGCCCTAGTAATCCTAGCCGTAATAATCCAAACCCCATGGAGCTTTATAGGGGCCACTGCATTAATGATTGCCCACGGTCTAACATCGTCAGTGCTCTTCTGCTTGGCCAATTCCAACTATGAGCGTATCCACAGTCGAACAATAATCCTTGCTCGAGGCCTTCAAACAATTCTTCCTACTATAGCAACCTGATGAATCTTAGCTAGTCTAACTAACCTAGCCCTCCCCCCTACAATTAACCTGGTTGGAGAACTAATAACAATCGTAGCTGCATACTCATGATCAAACCTGACAATGCTCCTATTAGGACTAAATATGCTTATTACAGCTATATATTCCCTATATATACTCATTACCACCCAACGAGGAAAAACCCCTCACCACATCCTAACTTTAAAACCCTCCTTCACCCGAGAAAACGCCCTAATAGCCCTACACATAATTCCACTAGCTTTATTAACGCTAAACCCAGCCTTTATTTTAGGCCTAACATACTGTGGTTATAGTTAAAAAATAATACCAGATTGTGAATCTGGAGGTAGAAGATTAACCCTTCTTACCCACCAAGAAAGAAAAAAGAACTGCTAATTCTTTATACCATGACTAAACCCCTGGCTTTCTTAGCTTTTAAAGGATAGAAGTAATCCATTGGTCTTAGGAACCAAAAAATTGGTGCAACTCCAAATAAAAGTAATAAACATAACTCACACCTCCATCCTAATAACACTATCAATCCTAACCATTCCACTATTTATGTCTTTCACAAAACTATATAAATCCCCTATATATCCAGAATATGTAAAAATAACCATCCAATACTCATTCTGGACTACCGTCCCACCCGCCATCATATTCCTTACCTCTAATCAAGAGTTTATTATCTCAAACTGACACTGAGTAACAATTCAATCTATAACCCTTACGCTTAGCTTTAAATTAGACTTCTTCTCACTTATATTTATCCCAGTAGCACTATACGTCACATGGTCTATTATACAATTCTCTATATGATATATGCACTCAGACCCCCATATTAACCGATTTATGAAATACTTATTACTATTCATAATTACAATAATAATTCTAGTTACTGCAAACAACCTATTCCAACTCTTTATTGGTTGGGAGGGAGTAGGAATTATGTCCTTCCTACTTATTGGGTGATGACACGGACGGGCTGACGCTAATACTGCAGCATTACAAGCTGTATTATATAACCGAGTAGGAGATATTGGGTTTGTCTTATCAATAACCTGATTTATATTAAACTACAACTCATGAGAATTTCAACAAATTTTTTCCTACAGTCAGACTAACATCATCCCCCTTTTAGGCTTACTGCTGGCAGCAATAGGCAAATCCGCACAATTTGGACTTCACCCTTGACTCCCATCAGCAATAGAGGGCCCCACTCCTGTATCCGCCTTACTTCACTCCAGTACTATAGTAGTTGCAGGTGTATTTCTTCTTATTCGCTTCCACCCAATCCTACTCGACAACCCTATAGTTCAAACTATAACCCTATGCCTAGGAGCTATTACAACCCTGTTTACAGCCATATGTGCACTAACCCAAAATGATATTAAAAAAATTATTGCATTCTCAACTTCAAGCCAACTTGGCCTAATAATAGTAACTATTGGCATTAATCAACCACACCTAGCATTCCTCCATATTTGCACCCACGCATTTTTCAAAGCCATACTATTCTTATGCTCCGGCTCCATTATTCACAGTTTAAACGATGAGCAAGATATCCGTAAAATAGGAGGCTTATACAAATCCCTACCATTTACGTCATCGGCCTTAATGATTGGAAGCCTAGCCCTCACGGGCATGCCTTTCCTCACAGGATTTTACTCAAAAGACCTAATCATTGAAACAGCAAACCTCTCCCACATTAACACCTGAGCCCTTATAATTACTCTAATAGCAACTTCAATAACAGCAGTGTATAGTACTCGAATTATTTTTTTCGTATTTTTAGGTCAACCTCGATATACATCATTAATCTCCTCTAATGAAAATAACCCAAACCTGATTAACCCCATTAAACGCCTAGCTCTAGGAAGCATCTTCGCAGGTTTCATCCTATCAAACTTCATTCCACAATCACATACTCCTGAGCTAACCATACCCACATACCTAAAACTCATAGCAACCGTTGTAACCATCTTGGGATTTATTATAGCCATAGAGCTCAACTCCTTTGCCCTTAACTTAAAACTTAATCCACCATCACCAACTTACACGTTCTCCAATCTGCTAGGATTTTACCCAACAACAATACATCGATCTCCAACTATGCTAAGTCTGAACTCTAGTCTGAATATCTCATCAATAGCCTTAGACCTATCATGACTAGAAAACATTATTCCAAAAAACATTTCAATTATACAAATAATAGCCTCAACTAACATCAGCTGCCAAAAAGGCATAATCAAATTTTACTTTATATCATTCCTAATTACAATAATCCTAGGAATTATACTAATTATTTAACTCCTCGCACAATCTCAATAATAATTAAAATACTAATAAAAAGCACCCATGCACTAATTAGTAACAATCAACTTCCTAATCCGTACATAAAAGAACTCCCAACATAATCTCCACGAATTAACCCACTACTAAACCCCACTTCTAATACACTACCCCCATAACCACCAAAATCCAAATCATATAACCCAAAACTACCCCCAATCAATATTCATACCATCATCATAACCTCTACCACTACCCCTATCATTACACTGCACAACACCACCTTACTAGACACTCACGCCTCAGGGTATTCTTCAGTAGCTATAGCAGTTGTATAACCAAATACCACCATCATCCCACCTAAATAAACTAGAAACACCATTAACCCCAAAAACGATCCACCAGAACTTACAATTAAACCACAACCCAACCCCCCACTAGCAATTAAACTCACACCTCCAAAAATAGGTGAAGGCTTAGAGGAAACCCCTACCAACCCTAATACAAATAATACACTTAATAATAATACAATGAGTATCATGTGTTCTCACATGGTTATAACCATGACTAATGACATGAAAAATCATTGTTGTAATTCAACTATAAGAACTAATGACCAACATTCGTAAAACCCACCCACTACTTAAAATTATTAACCACTCATTCATTGACCTTCCAGCCCCATCCAACATTTCTTCTTGATGAAACTTCGGCTCACTACTAGGTATGTGCCTAATCATACAAATCCTAACGGGATTATTCCTAGCTATGCACTACACCTCTGATACTACTACAGCATTCTTATCAGTTACACACATCTGTCGAGATGTAAACTACGGCTGATTAATCCGATACCTTCACGCCAACGGAGCATCCCTATTTTTTATTTGCCTATTTATGCATGTTGGACGAGGCCTTTACTACGGCTCGTACTTATTCCTCGAAACATGAAATGTTGGAGTAGTTCTCTTATTTATCACTATGGCCACTGCCTTTATAGGGTATGTCTTACCATGAGGACAGATATCATTCTGAGGCGCCACAGTAATTACAAACCTATTATCAGCTATTCCATATATTGGTACCACACTAGTGGAATGAATCTGAGGGGGCTTTTCAGTAGATAAAGCTACACTAACTCGCTTCTTCGCCTTTCACTTTATCCTGCCATTTATCATTTCCGCACTAGCTTTAATCCACCTACTATTCCTCCATGAAACAGGATCAAACAACCCCTTAGGATTAACCTCAGAGTCAGATAAAGTCCCTTTCCACCCCTACTACACAATCAAAGATCTACTAGGAATTGTACTCACCCTACTACTCCTGTTAACCTTAGTATTATTCTCACCGGATCTTTTAGGAGACCCAGATAACTACATCCCCGCTAACCCACTTAATACACCACCACATATCAAGCCCGAATGATATTTCCTATTTGCCTATGCAATCCTCCGCTCAATCCCTAATAAACTAGGAGGAGTCATAGCCCTTGTACTGTCTATCCTAATTTTAATTATTATACCCTTACTTCACACATCCAAACAACGCAGCCTCATGTTTCGTCCAATTAGTCAATGCTTATTTTGACTCCTAGTGACCGACTTAGTCACACTAACATGAATTGGAGGCCAACCCGTAGAACAACCATACATTATTATTGGCCAAATAGCATCAATCCTATACTTTTCACTAATCCTAGCTATTATACCCATTGTCAGTTTAATTGAAAACCACCTGCTTAAATTATAGTCTTAGTAGTATAATCATTACAATGGCCTTGTAAGCCATAAACGGAGAACCAACCCTCCCTAAGACTTCAGGAAGAAGGTATACCACCCCACCATCAGCACCCAAAGCTGGTATTCTCATTAAACTACTTCCTGCCTAGGTATTTTCGCTATGCATTATCGTACATAAATTGTACCTCCCCATTATATTAAGGTCAAATACCTATTATATCTCATACATTCTCCTATGCTTAATCATACATTAATCTATTTACCCCATGCATATAAGCTAGTATTATTTAATTATTGCTAGAGCCCTATTCACTTACATCACTCTATTAATCAACAGTACTTCCACCCTTATCCTGGTCAACATGCATATCATCACCAATATCTTTCAATAATCACCAAGCTTCGGGAAATCATCAACACTTCCACTTTACGCCCCTCTCCTCGCTCCGGGCCCATAAAACGTGGGGGTAGCTAGCGTGAAACTATACCTGACATCTGGTTCTTTCTTCAGGACCATCTCACCTAGAATCGCCCATTCATTCCTCTTAAATAAGACATCTCGATGGACTAATGACTAATCAGCCCATGCTCACACATAACTGTGGTGTCATGCATTTGGTATTTTTTAATTTTCGGGGTGCCTGATCCAACTGGGTTACCAACCTTAATACAGTCAAAATAATTGAAGCCAGACCCAACATGAAAATGACTACCGAGCATCTACCTATAATCAGGTGTTATTCAGTCAATGGTTACAGGACATAATTAATACTTAAACCCAAATTCCCAGTGCGCGTACGCGCACACGCATACGCATACGTACGCGCACACGCATACGCGCATACGCGCATACGCATACGCATACGCATACGCATACGCACACGCACACGCATACGCGCATACGCACACGCATACGCATACGCATACGCATACGCGCATACGCGCATACGCGCATACGCATACGCATACGCGCATACGCGCATACGCACACGCATACGCATACGCACACGCATACGCAYACGCATACGCATACGCATACGCATACGCACACGCATACGCATACACGCGTACACGCATACGCATACACATACACATACACATACACATACGCACATTTTTTACCAATGTTTATGTGCGCAAACCCCCTACCCCCTTACATACCCAAAACCGGTCATTATTTAATCTATCAAGGCAAACCCCAAAAACAAGATAGCAAATAAGACCTAAGGCAGTAAGTCTATAAAACATTACCACAACCAAGCTAGCCTACCTAACTAAATAAAATTTCTAAGTAATACTACTTTACTACTTAAAAAATTAATTTTTCGTTTTAAGGGCTATGTCCCTAGATTCAAAAAATAAAACCAGGA